GTCCATGTAGCTTACAACAAAGCATGACACTGAAGATGTCAAGACGGCTGCCACAAACACCCATGGACAAAAGACTTAGTCCTAACCTTACTGTTGGTTTTTGCTAGACATATACATGCAAGTATCCGCACTCCAGTGTAAATGCCCTAGGCACCCTTTAAACAAAGTCGATAGGAGCGGGTATCAGGCACACACAACTGTAGCCCAAGACGCCTTGCACTTGCCACGCCCCCACGGGTACTCAGCAGTAGTTAACATTAAGCAATGAGTGTAAACTTGACTTAGTCATAGCAATTTAAGGGTCGGTAAATCCTGTGCCAGCCACCGCGGTCATACAGGAGACCCAAATTAACAATATAACGGCGTAAAGGGTGGTAACATGCTATCTAAGTAACTAAGATTAAAAGGCAACTGAGCCGTAACAAGCCCAAGATGCTCATAAGACCAACTATTAAAGAAGATCTTAGACTAACGATTAATTGAAATCCACGAAAGCCAGGACCCAAACTGGGATTAGATACCCCACTATGCCTGGCCCTAAATCTTGATGCTCTATGCTACCTGAGCATCCGCCCGAGAACTACGAGCACAAACGCTTAAAACTCTAAGGACTTGGCGGTGTCCCAAACCCACCTAGAGGAGCCTGTTCTGTAATCGATAATCCACGATATTACCTGACCATTCCTTGCTAAGCCAGCCTACATACCGCCGTCGCCAGCCCACCCCCCCTGATGGTTCAACAGTGAGCGCAATAGTCCCTACCCACTAGTAAGACAGGTCAAGGTATAGCCTATGGAATGGAAGCAATGGGCTACATTTTCTAGTTTAGAACATTACGGCAAGAAGGCCTGAAATGGCCTTCAGAAGGCGGATTTAGCAGTAAAGCGGGACCATCGAGCCCTCTTTAAGCCGGCTCTGGGACACGTACATACCGCCCGTCACCCTCCTCACAAGCGACCCAAACCCTAATTACATTAATACGCTACTCAGCTAAAGAGGAGGCAAGTCGTAACAAGGTAAGTGTACCGGAAGGTGTACTTAGACAACCAAGACGTAGCTTAAATAAAAGCGCTCAGCTTACACCCGAGAAATATCTGCTAACACCAGATCGTCTTGATGCCAAATTCTAGCCCAACATACATTGACCTGGAATAACAAAGCTACTCCATACATCAAACTAAAGCATTTACTAGTCCTAGTATAGGCGATAGAAAAGACATCCATTGGCGCGATAGAGATCACGTACCGTAAGGGAAAGATGAAATAATAATGAAAAAAATAAGCTATAAACAGCAAAGATCAGCCCTTGTACCTTTTGCATCATGGTCTAGCAAGAAAAACCAAGCAAAATGAGTTTAAGTTTGCCATCCCGAAACCCAAGCGAGCTACTTGTGAGCAGCTACCATTGAGCGAACCCGTCTCTGTTGCAAAAGAGTGGGACGACTTACTAGTAGAGGTGAAAAGCCAACCGAGCTGGGTGATAGCTGGTTGCCTGTGAAACGAATCTTAGTTCACTCTTAATTCTTCTCCAAGGAAACTAACAAAACCCTAATGAAGCGAATTAAGGGCTATTTAAAGGGGGTACAGCTCCTTTAAAAAAGAATACAATCTCTACGAGCGGATAAATAATCTGTAGAAAGATTTATTGTGGGCCTTCGAGCAGCCATCAACAAAGAGTGCGTTAAAGCTCTTCGCCTAAAAAATATACAAACTTCATGACTCCCTCATCACTAACAGGCTAACCTATACTTAAATAGGAGAATTAATGCTAGAATGAGTAACCAGGGTCCTCCCTCTACGACGCAAGCTTACATCCATACATTATTAACAAATCACCAAGATACGACAAATCAAACAAGCAGAGTATCAGGCATATTGTTAACCCGACAAAGGAGCGTCCGTTAAGAAAGATTAAAACCTGTAAAAGGAACTAGGCAAACACGTCAAGGCCCGACTGTTTACCAAAAACATAGCCTTCAGCAAACAACAAACAAGTATTGAAGGTGATGCCTGCCCTGTGACTTAGTGTTTAACGGCCGCGGTATCCTAACCGTGCAAAGGTAGCGCAATCAATTGTCTCATAAATCGAGACCTGTATGAATGGCTAAACGAGGTCTTAACTGTCTCTTACAGGCAATCGGTGAAATTGATCTCCCTGTGCAAAAGCAGGGATAATAACATAAGACGAGAAGACCCTGTGGAGCTTAAAAATCAGCAGCCACTCCATAACACATTAACACCCACTGGGTTCACGCCTATATGAGATTCTGGCCTGCATTTTTCGGTTGGGGCGACCTTGGAGAAAAACAAATCCTCCAAAAACTAGACCACACCTCTAGACTAAGAGCAACCTCTCAACGTGCAAATAGCACCCAGACCCAATATAATTGATCAATGGACCAAGTTACCCCAGGGATAACAGCGCAATCTCCTCCAAGAGTCCGTATCGACGAGGGGGTTTACGACCTCGATGTTGGATCAGGACATCCTAGTGGTGCAGCCGCTACTAAGGGTTCGTTTGTTCAACGATTAATAGTCCTACGTGATCTGAGTTCAGACCGGAGCAATCCAGGTCGGTTTCTATCTATGATGAGCTCTTCCCAGTACGAAAGGACAGGAAAAGCGAGGCCAATACTACAGGCAAGCCTTCGCCTTAAGTAATGAATCCAACTAAATTACGAAAGGCTATCACACCACAACCACGTCCTAGAAAAGGACTAGCTAGCGTGGCAGAGCTCGGAAAATGCAAAAGGCTTAAGTCCTTTAAATCAGAGGTTCAAATCCTCTCCCTAGCTTCACCTCAAATGACCAACCACCCATTCCTAATTAACCTTACTATAATACTCTCTTACGCTATTCCCATTCTAATTGCCGTAGCCTTTCTAACCCTAGTAGAACGCAAAATCCTAAGCTACATGCAAGGCCGAAAAGGTCCTAATATCGTAGGCCCATTCGGCCTTCTCCAACCCGTAGCAGATGGAGTAAAACTATTCATCAAGGAACCAATCCGCCCATCAACATCATCACCAATCCTATTCATTACTACTCCAATACTAGCGCTCCTCCTGGCAATCTCCATTTGAACCCCACTCCCAATCCCATACCCTCTCGCAGATCTCAACCTCGGACTACTATTCATACTGGCTATGTCAAGCCTGGCAGTATACTCCATTCTATGATCTGGCTGGGCCTCCAACTCAAAATACGCCCTAATTGGAGCATTACGAGCAGTAGCTCAAACAATCTCATACGAAGTTACCCTAGCAATCATCCTACTATCCATTATTCTCCTCAATGGGAACTACACACTAAGCACTCTAGCAGTCACTCAAGAACCTCTATACCTAATCTTCTCCTGCTGACCTCTTGCTATAATGTGATATGTGTCCACACTAGCCGAAACCAATCGTGCCCCATTTGACCTCACAGAAGGAGAATCAGAGCTAGTCTCAGGCTTCAACGTAGAGTATGCAGCAGGACCATTTGCCCTATTCTTCCTAGCAGAATATGCAAATATCATACTTATGAACACATTAACCGTTATCCTATTTTTTAACCCAAGCCTATTTAACCCCCCTCAAGAACTCTTTCCTATAATTCTTGCCACAAAAGTCCTACTACTATCCGCAGGGTTTCTATGAATTCGTGCTTCCTACCCACGATTCCGATATGACCAACTTATACACTTACTATGAAAAAACTTCCTTCCCCTAACACTCGCCCTATGTTTATGGCACATTAGCATGCCAGTCTCCTATGCAGGTTTACCTCCCTATCTAAGGAGACCCAGGAAATGTGCCTGAACATCAAAAGGATCACTATGATAAAGTGAACATAGAGGTAACCAGCCCTCTCATTTCCTATGACTTAGAAAAGCAGGAATCGAACCTGCACAAAAGGGATCAAAACCCTTCATACTCCCTTTATATTATTTTCTAGTAGGGTCAGCTAATTAAGCTATCGGGCCCATACCCCGAAAATGATGGTTTAACCCCTTCCCCTACTAATGAACCCCCAAGCAAAACTAATCTTTATCATCAGCTTATTTCTAGGAACTACCATCACAATCTCAAGCAACCACTGAGTCATAGCCTGAACCGGCCTTGAAATTAACACACTTGCCATCTTGCCCCTAATCTCAAAATCTCATCACCCTCGGGCCGTCGAAGCAGCAACCAAGTACTTCCTAGTACAAGCAACTGCTTCAACTCTAGTACTATTTTCTAGCATAACTAACGCATGATATACCGGACAATGGGACATTACCCAACTGACCCACTCAACATCCTCCCTAATCCTAACTGCAGCCATTTCAATAAAACTAGGCTTAGCCCCATTCCACTTCTGATTCCCAGAAGTACTCCAAGGCTCTCCACTCACCACCGGCCTCCTCTTATCCACAGTCATAAAATTCCCACCAATCACCCTACTCTTTATGACTTCCCAGTCCCTCAACCCCTCTTTATTAACCGTTCTCGCTATTCTCTCCGTAGCCATAGGAGGATGAATGGGACTAAATCAAACACAAACCCGAAAAATTATAGCCTTTTCCTCCATTGCCCACCTAGGATGAATAACCATTATCCTTGTTTATTACCCAAAACTCACGCTACTCAACTTCTACCTATACGCTATAATAACCGCTGCCGTATTCCTGACCCTAAACTCAATAAAAGTCCTAAAACTATCAACATTAATGACTGCGTGGACAAAAGCACCTTCACTTAGCACAATTCTCCTACTAACGCTCCTATCCTTAGCCGGCCTCCCCCCTCTAACCGGCTTCCTCCCAAAATGACTCATCATCCAAGAGCTAACTAAACAGGACATAGCCCCAGCAGCAATGATCATTTCACTTCTATCTCTCCTAGGACTCTTCTTCTACCTTCGTCTAGCCTACTGTGCAACAATTACACTCCCACCCCACACAACAAACCACATAAAACAATGACATATTAACAAGCCGATTAACCCATCAATCGCCGTTTTAACCACTCTCTCCATCATGCTCCTCCCAATTTCCCCTATACTCGCCACTCTAGTTTAAAAAAAGAAACTTAGGTTTACTTAAACCGAAGGCCTTCAAAGCCTTAAACAAGAGTTAAACCCTCTTAGTTTCTGTTAAAATCCGCAGGACATTACCCTGCATCTTCTGAATGCAACTCAGATGCTTTAACTAAGCTAGGATTTCACACCCCTAGACAGATGGGCTTCGATCCCATGACACTATAGTTAACAGCTATATGCCCTAAACCAACAGGCTTCTGCCTACAGACTCCGGTGCACAGCTAATGCACATCAATGGGCTTGCAACCCACCATGAACTTCACTACAGAGCCGATAAGAAGAGGAATTAAACCTCTGTAAAAAGGACTACAGCCTAACGCTTATACACTCAGCCATCTTACCTGTGACTTTCGTTAACCGATGACTATTCTCAACCAACCACAAAGACATTGGCACTCTGTACCTAATCTTCGGAGCATGAGCCGGAATAGTAGGTACCGCCCTAAGTCTCCTCATCCGAGCAGAACTAGGCCAACCTGGTGCCCTGCTAGGAGACGACCAGATCTACAATGTTATCGTTACAGCTCATGCTTTCGTTATGATCTTCTTCATAGTAATACCAATTATGATCGGAGGATTCGGAAACTGACTAGTACCCCTAATAATTGGTGCCCCAGACATAGCCTTCCCACGAATAAACAATATGAGCTTCTGACTTCTTCCTCCCTCATTCCTTCTCCTACTAGCCTCCTCTACAGTAGAAGCAGGAGCAGGTACAGGATGAACCGTATATCCTCCACTAGCCGGTAACCTAGCCCATGCTGGAGCTTCAGTAGACCTAGCCATCTTCTCACTACATCTAGCAGGTATCTCCTCTATTCTAGGGGCAATTAATTTCATCACCACAGCAATTAATATAAAACCCCCAGCACTATCACAATATCAAACTCCTCTATTTGTATGATCCGTACTAATCACCGCAGTACTGCTTCTCCTATCCCTCCCTGTCCTTGCCGCTGGAATTACTATGCTCCTAACAGACCGTAACCTTAACACTACATTCTTCGATCCAGCAGGAGGAGGAGACCCAGTACTGTACCAACACCTATTTTGATTCTTCGGACACCCAGAGGTCTACATCCTAATTCTACCAGGATTCGGCATTATTTCACACGTCGTAGCATACTATGCAGGCAAAAAAGAACCATTCGGCTACATAGGAATAGTATGAGCAATACTATCCATTGGATTCCTGGGTTTCATTGTTTGAGCTCACCACATATTTACAGTTGGAATAGACGTAGATACTCGAGCATATTTTACATCTGCCACCATAATCATTGCCATCCCAACAGGAATCAAAGTGTTCAGCTGACTAGCAACACTACACGGAGGTACAATCAAATGAGACCCCCCAATTCTATGAGCTCTAGGCTTTATCTTCCTTTTCACTATCGGAGGACTAACAGGAATTGTACTAGCAAATTCTTCCCTAGACATCGCCCTGCACGACACCTACTACGTAGTAGCCCACTTTCATTACGTACTATCCATGGGTGCAGTATTCGCAATCCTAGCAGGCTTTACCCACTGATTCCCACTATTCACCGGCTATACCCTCCACTCCACATGAGCTAAAATCCATTTCGGAGTAATATTCGTAGGAGTAAACCTCACCTTCTTCCCTCAACACTTCCTAGGGCTAGCCGGCATGCCACGACGATACTCAGATTATCCAGATGCCTACACCCTATGAAACACTATTTCCTCAGTAGGATCCCTAATCTCCCTAACTGCCGTAATCATACTAATGTTCATCATCTGAGAGGCCTTCGCATCTAAACGCAAAGTCCTACAACCAGAACTAGTCAGCACAAACGTTGAATGAATCCACGGCTGCCCGCCCCCATTCCACACATTTGAAGAACCAGCCTTCGTTCAAGTCCAAGAAAGGAAGGAGTCGAACCCCCATATGTTGGTTTCAAGCCAACCGCATAAACCACTTATGCTTCTTTCTCATTAGAGGTGTTAGTAAAACTATTACATAGCCTTGTCAAGACTAAATTACAGGTGAAAACCCAGTACACCTCAACATAAATATGGCCAACCACATACAATTCGGTTTTCAAGACGCTTCATCCCCTATCATAGAAGAACTAGTAGAATTTCACGACCACGCTTTAATGACCGCTTTAGCTATCTGCAGCCTGGTACTGTACCTACTAACTCTAATACTCACTGAAAAACTATCATCTAGCACAGTCGATGCACAAGAGATCGAACTTGTTTGAACAATTCTTCCCGCAATCGTCCTAATCATACTCGCTCTACCATCCCTACAAATCCTCTACATAATGGATGAAGTCAACGAGCCCGACCTAACACTAAAAGCCATTGGACACCAATGGTACTGAACTTACGAATACACTGACTTCAAAGACCTAACATTTGACTCTTACATGACACCAACCACAGACTTACCACTAGGCCACTTCCGATTACTGGAAGTAGACCATCGTGTAATCGTTCCAATAGAGTCACTAGTTCGAGTCATTGTTACTGCCGACGATGTACTTCACTCATGAGCTGTTCCAAGCCTAGGCGTAAAAACTGACGCAATTCCAGGACGACTAAACCAAACTTCATTTACCGCCACCCGACCTGGCGTCTTCTACGGCCAATGCTCAGAAATCTGCGGAGCTAACCACAGCTTTATACCAATTGTAGTTGAATCCGCTCCACTAGCCAACTTTGAGAGCTGATCATCCCTACTATCATCCTAATCATTAAGAAGCTATGAACCAGCACTAGCCTTTTAAGCTAGAGAAAGAGGGCTACCAACCCTCCTTAATGATATGCCTCAACTAAACCCAAACCCATGATTTTTTATCATGCTAACTTCATGAATCACCTACTCCATAATCATTCAACCTAAATTACTATCCTTTATCTCACCAAATCCTCCATCCAACCTAATCCAGGAGAACCCAACCACTACCCCCTGAACCTGACCATGAACCTAAGCTTCTTCGACCAATTTTCAAGTCCATCACTCCTAGGAATCCCCCTAATCCTAATCGCAACAACATTCCCAGCTCTCCTATTATCATCTCAAAACAATCGATGACTTACTAGCCGCATATCAACCCTACAACTATGACTCATCAATCTAATCACAAAACAACTGATAATTCCACTAGATAAAAAAGGACATAAATGAGCCATAATCCTAACATCACTCATAATCTTCCTTTTACTAACCAACCTTTTAGGTCTACTACCCTACACATTCACCCCAACCACCCAACTATCCATAAACCTAGCCCTAGCCTTCCCTCTATGACTTGCCACTCTACTTACAGGCCTACGAAACCAACCATCAATCTCCCTAGGACATCTTCTGCCAGAAGGCACCCCCACCCCACTAATCCCAGCCCTAATCCTTATTGAGACAACTAGTCTTCTCATCCGCCCCCTAGCCCTAGGCGTTCGCCTAACAGCTAACCTGACAGCAGGACACCTACTAATCCAACTTATTTCAACAGCTACAGTCGTCCTAATTTCAACAATACCAACAATTTCACTACTAACATTCCTAATTTTATTCCTACTAACCATGCTAGAAGTAGCAGTAGCTATAATCCAAGCCTACGTTTTCGTACTACTACTAAGCCTATATCTACAAGAAAACATTTAAGCCCCTAATGACCCACCAAGCACACTCTTACCACATAGTTGATCCCAGCCCATGACCCATCCTAGGAGCAGCCGCCGCCCTCCTTACTACATCTGGCCTAACCATATGATTTCACTACAACTCCCCTTATTTACTAATCATTGGACTTACATCCACCGCTCTAGTTATACTTCAATGATGACGTGACATTGTCCGAGAAAGCACATTCCAGGGCCACCACACACCCACAGTACAAAAAGGCCTACGATACGGAATAGTCCTATTCATCACATCAGAAGCATTCTTCTTCTTAGGATTTTTCTGAGCATTCTTCCACTCCAGCCTAGCCCCTACACCAGAACTAGGGGGACAATGACCTCCAGTAGGAATTAAACCCCTAAACCCAATAGACGTCCCCCTATTAAACACTGCCATCCTACTAGCCTCAGGAGTCACAGTCACATGAGCACATCACAGCATTATAGAAGCCAACCGAAAACAAGCAATTCAAGCACTTACCCTTACAGTTCTCCTAGGCTTCTATTTCACCGCCCTACAAGCTATAGAATACTACGAAGCCCCCTTCTCCATTGCCGACGGAGTATATGGCTCCACTTTCTTTGTGGCAACCGGCTTCCACGGCCTTCACGTAATCATTGGCTCTACATTCCTCCTAGTATGCCTTCTACGCCTAATCAAGTTCCATTTCACACCCAAACACCACTTCGGCTTTGAAGCAGCAGCCTGATACTGACACTTTGTAGACGTCGTATGGCTATTCCTTTATATAACTATCTACTGATGAGGATCTTACTCTTCTAGTATACTAATTACAATCGACTTCCAATCCTTAAAATCTGGTTTAAACCCAGAGAAGAGTAATGAATATAATCCTGTTCATACTAATCTCCTCCTTCATCCTCAGTATCATCCTCACCACATTAAACTTTTGACTAGCACAAACAAACCCAGACTCAGAGAAACTATCCCCATATGAATGCGGATTTGACCCACTAGGGTCCGCCCGGCTGCCATTTTCAATTCGATTCTTCCTAGTAGCCATCTTATTCTTATTGTTCGACCTAGAAATCGCCCTACTACTTCCACTACCATGAGCCCTCCAACTACAAACCCCTACCACTACACTAATATGAGCCTCTATCCTCATCCTCCTACTCACCTTAGGCCTAATCTACGAATGAATTCAAGGAGGTCTAGAATGAGCAGAATAACAGAAAGTTAGTCTAATAAAGACAGTTGATTTCGACTCAACAGATTATAGCTCACACCCTATAACTTTCTTAATGTCTGCCCTACATCTAAGTTTTTTCTCTGCCTTCACCCTAAGCGGCCTAGGCTTAGCTTTCCACCGCACACACCTAATCTCAGCCCTATTATGTCTGGAGAGCATAATACTATCTATGTATGTTGCACTCTCCATATGACCAATTCAAACCCAAACGGCCTCTGCCACCCTACTACCTCTTCTCATACTAGCATTTTCTGCTTGCGAAGCAGCAACAGGACTAGCCCTACTAGTCGCCTCTACTCGAACACACGGTTCCGACCACCTACATAACTTCAACCTACTACAATGCTAAAAATCATCCTCCCAACTATCATACTCCTACCCCTAACCATCCTCTCCCCTCACAAACATCTATGAACCAACACCACAACACATAGCCTATTAATTGCCACCGTCAGCCTACAGTGACTCATCCCTACATACTATCCAAGCAAAGGACTAACTCACTGAACCTCAGTCGACCAAATCTCTTCTCCCTTACTAGTTCTGTCATGCTGACTACTTCCTCTCATGCTTATAGCAAGCCAAAACCACCTAGAACAAGAACCTATCGTCCGCAAACGAATATTTATCTCTACCGTAATTACAGTTCAACCATTCATTCTATTAGCCTTTTCAGCCTCAGAACTAATACTATTCTACATTGCATTTGAAGCAACCCTTATTCCAACCCTAATCCTAATTACACGCTGAGGAAACCAACCAGAACGACTAAACGCAGGAATCTACCTACTATTCTACACACTAGCCAGCTCTCTCCCTCTATTAATCACAATCCTTCACCTACACAACCAAATCGGCACATTATACTTCCCCATACTTAAACTATCACACCCAACAATAAATAACTCCTGAACAGGCCTAGTCTCAAGCCTAGCTCTTCTACTAGCCTTCATAGTAAAATCCCCCCTATATGGCCTACACCTATGACTCCCTAAAGCACATGTAGAAGCCCCAATTGCCGGCTCAATACTACTAGCTGCACTTCTCCTAAAACTAGGGGGCTATGGCATTATACGAGTAACTATCTTAGTAGATCCATCCACAAATAACCTCCACTACCCATTCATTACATTAGCACTATGAGGAGCAGTAATAACAAGTGCCATCTGCCTACGACAAATTGACCTAAAATCACTAATTGCTTACTCTTCTGTAAGCCACATAGGACTAGTCATTGCCGCAACCATAATCCAAACTCAATGAGCCTTCTCAGGAGCAATAATCCTAATAATCTCACACGGCTTAACTTCCTCAATACTATTCTGCTTAGCTAATACAAATTACGAACGAACCCATAGCCGAATTCTCCTCCTCACCCGTGGTCTACAACCACTTCTACCCCTAATAGCCACCTGATGACTTCTGGCAAACTTAACAAACATAGCACTACCACCAACAACCAACCTCATAGCAGAACTAACTATTGTAGTAGCCCTATTCAACTGATCTCCACTGACAATCATTCTAACAGGCACTACAATTATCCTAACTGCTTCCTATACCCTTCACATACTAATAACAACACAACGAGGAGCACTACCATCCCATATCACCTCAATCCAAAACTCCTCTACACGAGAACATCTCCTGATAGCCCTACACATAATCCCTATAATCCTACTTATCCTCAAACCCGAACTTATCTCAGGAATCCCTATATGCAAGTATAGTTTAACCAAAACATTAGATTGTGATTCTAAAAACAGAAGTTAAACCCTTCTTACCTGCCGAGGGGAGGTTAAACCAACAAGAACTGCTAATTCTTGCATCTGAGTCTAAAACCTCAGCCCCCTTACTTTCAAAGGATAATAGTAATCCAATGGTCTTAGGAACCAATCATCTTGGTGCAAATCCAAGTGAAAGTAATGGACCAAACACTTATCTTAAACACATTTATACTACTCACCCTAGCCGTCCTATGTACCCCAATCATCTTTCCCCTTCTATCAAACAGCCTAAAAAATACACCAACTATCATCACAAACACTGTTAAGACCTCCTTTCTAATCAGCCTAGTACCTATAACCATTTATATCCACTCAGGAACAGAAAGCCTAACCTCTCTCTGAGAATGAAAATTCATCATAAACTTCAAAATCCCTGTTAGCCTAACAATAGACTTCTACTCACTTACTTTCTTCCCAATCGCCCTATTCGTCTCCTGATCAATCCTACAATTCGCAACCTGATACATAGCTTCAGACCCCCATATTACAAAATTCTTTACTTTCCTCCTCCTATTCCTAATCGCAATACTCATTTTAATCGTCTCCAACAACCTTTTCCTACTCTTTATCGGATGAGAAGGAGTCGGAATCATATCTTTCCTACTAATTAGCTGATGACATGGCCGAGCAGAAGCCAATACCGCAGCCCTACAAGCCGTACTATACAACCGAGTAGGGGACGTAGGACTTATCCTATGCATAGCATGACTAGCCTCTACCATAAACACATGAGAAATCCAACAAATTTCCTCCCAAGCCCAAATCCCAACTCTTCCACTACTAGGCCTAATCCTAGCTGCAGCAGGTAAATCCGCCCAATTTGGCTTACACCCCTGACTACCAGCAGCAATAGAAGGCCCAACTCCTGTATCTGCCCTACTCCATTCCAGCACCATAGTAGTAGCCGGAATTTTCCTACTCATTCGAACCCACCCCCTTTTCAACAACAACTCTACTGCCCTCTCCCTATGCTTATGCTTAGGGGCCCTTTCAACCCTATTCGCAGCCACATGTGCCCTAACCCAAAACGACATCAAAAAAATCATTGCTTTCTCCACATCTAGTCAACTAGGCCTAATGATAGTTACAATCGGCCTCAACCTGCCTCAATTAGCTTTCCTACACATCTCAACCCATGCATTCTTCAAAGCTATACTATTCCTATGTTCTGGGTCCATTATCCACAACCTTAATGGTGAACAAGACATCCGAAAAATAGGAGGACTCCAAAAAATACTACCAACAACCACCTCATGCTTAACCATTGGAAACCTAGCTCTAATAGGAACCCCATTCCTAGCAGGATTCTACTCAAAAGACCAGATCATTGAAAGCCTTAATACCTCCTACCTAAACGCCTGAGCCCTAGTCCTAACCCTCCTAGCCACTTCATTCACTGCAGTATACACCATTCGAATAACCGTATTAGTCCAAACAGGCTATGTCCGAATTCCCCCTCTTACCCCTATAAACGAAAACAACCCAGCAATCCTATCTCCAATTACCCGTCTTGCACTAGGTAGCATTACAGCAGGTTTCCTAATTACCTCTTATATTCCACCTGCAAAAACCCCACCAATAACTATACCGCTCTCCATTAAAATAACAGCTATCGTAGTCACACTCCTGGGAATCGTACTAGCCCTAGAACTATCAAAAATAACTCAAACCTTAATCCTCCCTAAACAGAATCACTTCTCAAACTTCTCTACAACCCTAGGATACTTTAATCCCCTAGTTCACCGATTCATCACAACAAAACTATTAAGCAGCGGCCAGAACATTGCCTCTCACCTAATCGACCTCTCTTGATACAAACTAATCGGCCCCGAAGGACTAGCCAACCTACAAATAATAGCATCAAAAACTGCCACTTCCCTCCACACCGGCCTAATCAAAGCCTACTTAGGATCATTCGCCTTATCTATCCTCCTCATCCTCCTGTCAACATACAGAACCAACCTAATGGCCCTAAATCTACGTAAAAACCACCCCCTACTAAAAATCGTCAATGACTCCTTAGTCGACCTTCCCACTCCATCAAACATCTCAGCTTGATGAAACTTCGGATCCCTACTAGGCATCTGCCTAATTACACAAATCATTACAGGCTTACTACTAGCCATACATTACACAGCAGACACCTCCCTAGCCTTTGCCTCAGTATCCCACATATGCCGTAATGTACAATTTGGATGACTAATCCGAAATCTCCATGCAAACGGAGCCTCCTTCTTCTTCATCTGCATTTATCTACACATCGGCCGAGGATTCTACTATGGATCATACCTAAATAAAGAAACCTGAAACATCGGAGTAATCCTCCTCCTAACTCTAATAGCAACTGCTTTCGTAGGATACGTCCTACCATGAGGCCAAATATCCTTCTGAGGAGCCACAGTTATCACTAACCTATTCTCAGCAATCCCATACATTGGACAAACACTGGTAGAATGACTATGAGGAGGATTTTCAGTAGACAACCCCACACTAACCCGATTTTTTGCCTTTCACTTCCTACTACCCTTTGTAATCGCAGGCTTAACTCTAGTCCACCTAACCTTCTTACATGAAACAGGCTCAAACAATCCACTAGGAATTCCCTCAGACTGCGATAAAATCCCATTCCACCCCTACTACTCCATCAAAGACCTACTAGGATTCGCACTAATACTCGCCCTACTTGCTACTATAGCACTATTCTCCCCAAACCTCCTAGGAGACCCAGAAAACTTCACACCTGCCAATCCTCTAGCCACACCTCCCCATATCAAACCTGAATGATACTTCCTATTTGCTTATGCCATCCTCCGATCTATCCCAAACAAATTAGGAGGAGTTCTAGCCCTAGCTGCTTCAGTCTTAATCCTATTCTTAATCCCCCTACTCCATGTCTCCAAACAACGCTCCATGACTTTCCGACCCCTATCACAAATCCTATTTTGAACCCTAGTCACCGACCTCCTCATCCTAACATGAATCGGAAGCCAACCAGTCGAACACCCATTTATTATCATCGGCCAACTAGCTTCCTTCGCCTACTTCACAATCATCCTTGTCTTATTCCCCCTTGTGAGTGCACTAGAAAACAAACTACTCAATCTCTAATTAACTCTAATAGTTTATAAAAACATTGGTCTTGTAAGCCAAAGATTGAAGACTAACATCTTCTTAGAGTTTACCCACAAATCAGAAAGAAAGGAATCAAACCTTTATCACCAACTCCCAAAGCTGGTATTTTCAACTAAACTACCTTCTGACTTACCAATTAAACCGCCCGAATTGCTCCCCGAGATAACCCCCGCACGAGTTCTAGAACTACAAACAGAGTTAATAACAAACCTCACCCTGCAATTAAAAATAGCCCCGCCCCAAGTGAATAAAACATAGCCACACCACTAAAATCTAACCGAACTCATGACAGGCCCCCACTATTAACTGTATCACTTCCCATAGTCATCTCAGAGAACCCCCCTATAACAACCCCTACAATAACAACAACTAACCCTATGCCCACACCATAGCCGACAACCCGTCAATTACCCCAAGACTCAGGATAAGGGTCCGCCGCTAATGACACCGAATAAACAAACACCACCAACATCCCCCCCAAGTACACCATCACTAACACCAAAGACACAAAAGAAACTCCCATACTTACCAATCATCCACAACCTGCAATAGAAGCCACAACCAGTCCCACCACCCCATAATAAGGAGACGGATTAGATGCAACTGCTAACCCCCCTAAAACAAAAAATAAACTCATAAATAATACAAAATTTATCATAAGTTCCTGCCTGGATCCTCCCCAAGACCTATGGCCTGAAAAACCACCGTTATAAAATTTAACTACAGGAACCTCAATCTAACCCTCCATCTTTCTCCTACCCTTTCCTTCTCCTTTTTTCCCCCCCCCCCTTACCCCCCCCATGTTTTATACATGGGTTTTTAGGTATGCATGTCTTTGCATACAATTCTTGTCCACATTAGACATAGAATGAATGTAGGATACTTCACATAACAAGTAATGCTAGACCCAACCAAACTCAAATATCATCGCCCATTACAGCCCACACGGACAAACATCCTTCTAGGCACATTCCCAATTCAGGTACAATAAACCCAAGTGATCCTACCTAGTAGAACCAAACAAGCGTTACCCAAGATCGAGGATGATTCACCGTACATAAATCTTCACTCTAGTAAACGAGGAATATCCTAGTACTCCACTGAATTCTCAATCCCATACGTTTCAGTCCACCCCCTAAAATACTATTCTTAACCTACAGCCTTCAAGCGCTCCCAAGCCAGAGAACCTGGTTATCTATTAATCGTAAACCTCACGAGAACCGAGCTACTCAACGTAGGTTCTACCCACGGCTACCAGCTTCAGGACCATACTTTCCCCCTACACCCTCGCCCAACTTGCACTTTTGCGCCTCTGGTTCCTATTTCAGGGCCATAACTTGGTTCATTCCCTCTCAATTGCTCTTCACAGATGCATATGGTCGGATGCATACTCCTCCCTTTGCCTCGTGATCGCGGCATCCGACCGCCCTGGCACTTGTTTTCTTTTTGGGGTCTCTTCATTAAACCCTTCAAGTGCGTAGCAGGAGTTATCTTCCTCTTGACGTGTACATCACATGGTATTCGAGCGGTCGGCGTCTGTAATGTCCCTGGTGTCATGGTTGTTCGGATAAGGTCGTCTCAAACTTGACACTGATGCACTTTTACCCCATTCATGGTGGGTCCCCCAGCTACCTATATAGTAGCTAATAATGTTATGCTTGCCGGACATATTTCTTTTTTTTTCCATTGCTAGGAATTCATACCTAAACCCTTATTTTTACCCTTTTTTTTATCGTTTCTTTTTATCTTGTCATTTTAACAAAACAAACAACAAATTTTATCTGATTTTAACCTAGATTGTCCAAACATTTATCATTCATTCATTCACACATAACTTTCCTCTACTTTCCATCTAATCTTTAAACCAACAAACTAACAACTTTTATCATGATTTTAACTAACCTTAACAAACTATGCAACAAAAAATTAATTAACACAATATAAAAGAATACACTTTTCATCCATTAAATCCAAACCCAACCAAAAACTGACACACCAACATCACAGCTCCACTTTACCCCCAAACTAAAAACAAGATAAAAATACAAAACATTTACACTAACTAATAGCTCTAAAATGCTACATTTACTT